ATTGGCTAATTGTTGTCTGATAGAACCTCCCCCGGTAGACATCTCTCGATTTCGAAATGTATCGAAGCTCCGGGTAGTAAAAAAAATGGGGATCCTGTATTTCCAGGGTTGAATTTCATATTCTAATAAACCCCGTAATCGTAAAAAAGTAGGTTTTTTATCTATGGGCCTAGCAAAATAAAAATTGGGATAGGATCTCCCCCCCCGCAAAATCGGACGTGAAAGTTTCCTTTCATCCGGCTCAAGTAGGTATACCAAAAAAAGAAAAAGCGTCCCCCGCGAAAGTCAAAAAGGAAGAGCCTAAAATCATGCCCTTTTTCGAGCTTTCTGATAGCCCCTTTCTCGTATTTCAACCCTTACTAAATTAGCAGGGATGTCTCCATGCAGGCGCTAGGAGGGATGTCTCGCTCATCAGCCAGCTCGACGGTTCTATCAGTCAGTCAGAAAGAGAGATAAGTAACGGTAATGGTAGGCCTTACGGAGGTGTTAGGTGGAGGCGTTGATGCTGTACGTGCTGTTGTCGATGATAGTAAGGTGTTGCTGCTTTCTTAGAATCAGTAGCTCAGCCTGCCAATAACGAATTGTTTCGAGTCACGAATAGGAAATCAAGGGAGGTAAGCAGCTCATCAAATAGCAGAATTCTTGGTTTCTTTATGAAATGACTTCGACGAAGGCGATATAGCTAGTGAGTCCATACGTCTTTTGCCCTGGCATTTCGAAACGGCTTTTGCTATGGAATTGAGAAGATCGGCTCAAGATCACGCTGAACAGCAAAGGAATCACAGCAATCAAGCCCGCTTCTTTTTGAGTTATCCAATTAATTGAACCAAGCGGGACAAAAGCAAAGAGCTAGTATGAGTCTCCTGCTCTTAAAAGGTGTGGATTAGCTGCTCCGACCTTGAATCGTATCTCGGCCGGTTAACGATGCTAGTAACTCAAATCTAGGACTAGGAAGAAGAGCCAGGAAGAGACCTCTTTCTTGTTCTGTTGTTCGAGGAATTGCTTCAAGGGAAGGAAAGGAAGCAGGGAAGCTAGCTATTGAGTTTCCAACTTTTGGGCGGATAGCATTAATAAGAAGTCGTTAGACCGACCGATTCTTCGAATTAGGAATTCGATACATTGATTATAGCGACTTCTGATAGCAATTCACTAGTGCCAAGGAGCGGGTATCGAGAATCAGGGGAACAGCTAGAAAAGGGAAGAAATCCGCCTAGACTGGAGGGTTCTGTCTTCGAGTTCATCTCGGTTCTTGTTTGAGATTATAGTAGCGACTGCTGTACTTTCCATTCCAGATTTCCTATCCAATGAACGACTGACGGTTCTTTGATGCTGTCTTAGTAACAGAAAACTCGCTTTCCGGCTGCCTTCCATCCCGGCTAAGCAACCCCTCGAAGAGCGGCTGAGGCTAGTCCTACCTGTTCTTCGGTCGAGTTACAGAAAGTCAACCCCCGATTGTCGATAATGACATGTGAGAAATGCGGTGATATCCGCTGCCTGCGCCCATTGATTTCCATCCCGATGTACATATTTTATTGTTTGGGTTAGCAACAACCCCTCGAAAGACAGGAAAAGCATCTGTTCCCTAACGAGTCCCGTATTCGAGCTCGTTTCGATCGTTCTTGCTTTTGTGTTTTCGTAGCTCATGTTGATAATTCCTTAGAATCAGTTCCGGATGCCTTAGAAGAATCAACCTAGAGAATGACCGGTTATTAATGCGGGTATTGCTTTTGAGACAGATTTCCTATCCAATTAGGCACTTCCTTTGCTTTTAGATCTGAGTTTCAACCATAAGGGTATCCTAAACCTTGCATGTTTTTTAAACTTGTTCAATTCCTTGGATAGATCCCGGTATCTGTGGACAGAGAAGGAAAAGGAATGCCTCTGGTTCTCCCGCCAAGTATCCAACTTTAGCCCTCACTCTCTTAATTATGAGTTACTCTTTGAACCCCGGGGAGGTGGTAAATCCCAAACCACATGCTGAGGCTACGGGTTGAACCAGGAGAAGCATTCACCTAAGGATGGATAAAACACATCCTGCCTGCAGGATACCACGTCCAACCTGCCAGGTTCCCTATGACTATGAAGTAAGGTATAGGTTGTTTCCAACAACAACCAGAGAGACTTCATTTCTGGGGAAGAACATTGAGTCTTCCGAATAGCAACCTATAAAAAGAAAAAAATTGAAAACTTGAAATGATGAGTTCAGTTAAGAATCTCTTTTCCGCATTAACTGGTAGTAAATATAGTCATTCAAATCTCTCTGTTAGAAAACATCAGCGGTTTCGGCATTGGTAAGCATTCCTTTAGCAAGCCCCGTAGCTCGAAAGAAAGAAAAAAAGCTGGCAAGGGACTCACTTATGAAACATAGTTGAAAGATGTTTTTATTTTGGATCATTGTTAAGTGGTAAGGATAATGACAAGCTGGCTCTCGGAAGTAACTACAGCGTACATGTATGATGAGAATGACAATAAAAAAATAAAATAAAGAAAATGGCTAACAATATGAAAATGTTTCAAGATCTAATGTATAGTACTACATCTTTTGAAAAGAAAGAAATATTCTACCGGTAATAACCAATGAAGACTTGGGCCTATCAAGCCTGCTTTCCTCGATGAAAGCCCACAGAAGGGCCAAAAACTTAAACCCATCATCAAAGCAAGCCCAAGTCTTCATTTGTAGGACTTTCTTTGATGGTTCATGTAAGCTTGGGTCTTTCATTCGGGCCCTCTTGGGGCACCCTGTGGGCCAATGCGTATAAGCTTGGGCTTTATTAACGTGGCTCATTTGACGACTCAGTACATGGATGTCACGAGTCCATTGGCATAGAATATGGAATCTTTTCCACGTAAGCTGGTTGTACAAAGCTTGTTTGTTCATATAGGCAGTGTGATTTGGGGATCTTTTGTTTGCTCCGCAAGGTAGCCAGAGCCAGCCAGTTTTTCACTAAATAGGCATAAGAGTATTTGAACTGCAGAAAAGTAGTGCGGAGAACTAGTCAGAATTGGGCCTGCCATCCAATTCGTGACGTGGATGATCCGCCGAATCCATTGCTGACTTCACCACGATCGATTAGGTGAAACGGTTCTGCAAAGTTTGTTTGTTCATACAGGCAGCGTGGTTATAGTAGTTGCCAGCCATGCAATTCGTACTGCATGGCGAGATTCCTCTACCACTCTATAAATGGAGGCTCGATAAGTGTCTTCACTTCATCAAATTCAAATCAAAGAAATTGAGTACTTGCACGTATGGCTATGGATGCTGCAAACAGGCTTTCTGCAATTGCTGCCGAAATGGGGCAACTGCAAAATGAGATTGAAGAGCGCCGTAGAGTGCTAAACCTCTTTTTTAGGAGTGTGAGAACACTGGATCCCACCTGGAAAGAAGCGCGCATTCGCGCTGCCAGAGAGCGTATCGAGGATTTGGAGGGGAGGCAGCAAGCGCTGCGGGCGGAGCAGCAAGCACTCATAGTGCAGGCTGTCACCCACGGGCACCGGGGAGACTAGAAGAGTCCGTCGACTCTTTTTCTTTTTAGAAGGTTTCAATAAGTGTCTGTAGACGCAAAGTAGGGTGTTTTAATGCATTTCTTTGGCTTTGTTTAGTAGAGATCTACTCCGATGCTTACTGGAGTCCTATTTATGCTAACTATCTTAGTTTGGTTTTCTTTTGTATGTTTGCATGTATGGGAACCCTAGTAAAAAATGTTTACTACTTATGCTTTTAGAAAAAGAAAGACTTCTTCGTGCTGAAAATTGAGTTCTTTCCTTTTTTTCTTTCTATAGTGGAGATAGTCGCACGTAATGACAGACATATTATGAAATTGTGGTAAGAACGGGTTTCGTTCTAGTGCCCGATAAGAATATTCCAAAGCTTTTGTATGTTATCCGTTACAGATACAGAACCGTACGTGAGATTTTCATCTCATACGGCTCCTCCCTTATGTGCATAATGAAAAGCAAATCATATATCTAATAAATAATAAGAAGCTTTCAATATTCTAATTCTAAATTTAGTGGTAGTGGGGCTAGTGTTTTTACAAGAAATCTCTAGCCTGCGAAAGATCTTTTTCTTTTTTTTAGTATCAAGCTGTTGATACTAGATAAAAGGTAACTCCAAAAATTGATTTGTCCCCAACGCCCCTTAATTTAAAGGAATTATAAACTTAAAAAGTTTTTTATGGTTCTACGGGTATCCAAAGTACGAACGAGATGGATGTTTGTTGTCCCAACCATTCTTTTGAATCCCGATCCCGATAAGGAAAGGGGGTAATTTCTAACAAAGTTTTAGTTTTTTCCTAGGCGTAGTGCTTCTTTTCTTCTTCTTCTATGCCGCCTATTGGTACTAGTGCAGTAGAGTTGGCCTACAATAAATAATCCATAGGTGTAACCTCAATACTAAAATCGACAATTGAAGCATCTAAGGCTGCATTAATCGGGAATACACGACAGAAGGTTTATTTACAAACCTCCCTTCAACTGAAACAAACTATCAACCAGGGCTGAATCCTCAAATAAGAAAGGAAGAAGGAGAATCAACTGATACAGGTAGGTGATTTGGTATATAACCAAAGGAAGAGCAGAGGGAAAAAACTCCTTTGCCAAAGAATCTTTTCATCCTAATTGTTTTCTTCGGTTCGTATTGTTGAATCGAAAGCAAGATTGACTGCGAACTCACTCAAGGGTTATAGGTTTTCTAATTGTTTCCTGCCCTGTGCTTTCCCGTCCTTCCTTTGAATCGATGGCATAATCAGTCTAGTACTGACGCGTGGTCTTACAAAAGCCTATGTGACTGACTTGCCATTGCCAACCGTACGCCGCGTCCTGATCCTCACGTAGCCGTAGGTCTCTCGTTCCTTTTCTCACTCGTCGATGGAACCTCACCCTCAGGCTCCAAAATAGTCGTTCTTACGCTTCCGGGGGTCTCCCTCTCTACAGTGGGGTTCTGTTTGAAGTTATGATTTAGACAACGAGTCATAGGTCTTTCTTTTATTCCCTTGGCTATTAATCACCAAGAAAAAGGCTATTCATTAGCAACAAAAAGAGTAAGACAGGGCGCAGCACTCCTGCAGTTAGAAGAAGAGCGCGGCCGCATGAAAGATTGACTGTGATGCTACGTGCATACACTGATCACTACGGAGAAGAGAAAAGATGTCATAAAGCATAGGGGAAAGCAAACATCGGCTTCCCCAAAAAACCATTGATTGGGATCGATATAACAGAGTGTGCTCGATAGTCATCACTATTATGTCCCCGAATGGAATGTATGTCACCTTTTTTCTTTCCCTTTTAGACCAACCTGCCGCGTATAGTTTAGTCGTCTCTCGAGGGTTGATTCTCCAGTTTCGGATGCGGGAAGAAGCCCTAATCTTCGAGTCAGGAGATACCTTGAGAACAGTGAAAGCAGAATCCTATTTTATTTAGTTTAGAAGAAGGCTGTCTCGTCCCTTCCCATTGTAATTGTAGGAGGGAAAGTAAAAGGAGTGATTTACAACCACCCTGCCCCTAGCCCTACCATGGAAGAAAGATATAGCCCTATAACCTGGTTTTCAGCAGATCTAGAATCTACTGCCCCTCTTTCAACAAACTTGCTTGCTATCCCAGCGCGTCTATCCTTAGTTTTCGTGTCTAGCAAGCGAGAAAACGTAACGCGCTAACGAACGCACTTACGTAGTAACCCCTACGCTTGCTGCTGGCGCTACCTTGGATACGCCAACCCAGCGAGTAAGGGAGTGAGTCTGCCCAAAGAAGCTCTTAAGAAGCGGAGTTTCACTCGACAAAAAAGGTTTGGACTGAAACCATTCTCAGACGGAATCGACTGACTTCTAGTTGCATCGGATCTAGAGATCTGTTGCCAGTTCCGATAGAAGGAAAGGAGTAAGGTTTAGGCTTTACCCAATAGTTGTTGAACTCGAGGTTGGTAATCAACTGAAGCTGCTCAGTCTTCTAGCATAGCGGAGTGAGATATATCGAAGAATGAACTTAGCCTTCAACCACGGGGTCCTTTAGGCAGCCGATTGCCCGTTTGCTTCCACTGACTTACGTCGTGAACATTTCTCCAACCCGTCAATGAAATGAAGAGAAGGGCTTTCCTCTTCGATCCCATCCTATGAGCCCTGCGAGCTCACGAGTCGTCAGTGATGGTCAGTCACTCGGAGGATTTTATCGACCGGCCTGAACTAACCGGAACGCAGCGATGAAAGGCAAAGACTAGTGTTTAGCATATAGCTAAGAGAAGACGGGGTTGTCTCTGTTACAATTAGAGTCCTTGTCCTGACTTTCCTGAAAGCTTAGTGAGGAAAATCCTCGACAGAGAGGAAGTTTTTCTTTTCATGAGAGTGACCTTTCAAAGAGACTTTTTGCGATAAGGCCCTTCTTAAAGGGATGGCTCACTCTCCTTTAAAGGTGTCCCTGCTGCACTCTAAGGATGGCATATGATTAACTAGCGCAGGAGAGAGAGTGAGCCTTGGCTTTGGCATTTCCTCGCTCAATCTCATATCAGTCAGTCGTCTTACTGTTGTCGAATAAGCTCTTAGGCAGCTATCGAATGGAGTGTGGGAAAGCGAGTAGAGGAGACCCCACCCCATTCTCTTACCCTTTAGGGGAAAGAATCATTGTTCCCCCAGCTGAAGACTCACCTTAAAAATCCGTCGTGTTGCCTGTCTCTTTCTGCAATGAGTTTAGTGCCGAGATTTCCTACTCATCCGTTAGAGAGAGTGGAACTTTACTGTTCCTCGGTAGGGCTAAAGGGAGGGTGCTGGTGTTACACAACACCGCACACGAAAGCGAAGCCAGGCCTACAGCTTTCAAAGAGGGGTGAAATCAAATCCAGTTCAAAGGAAGAGCTCACAAAGACGTGGCCAAATGAGCTACCCAACAGATGACGCCATAATAAGATCTTTCTGGTACGGCAGGTTCCAATGAAGAAGAAGAGCTCAAGTCTGTCCTATGTCCTATCATCGGGCCGTAAAGCCCTCACTCCGCAAGCACTTTGATGAATCTTCTATCAGGTTTGATTTCGACCCTGATGAACCTGGCACCTTTCTTCCAGAAAGCCCCCACGGAGCGGTAACGAAAAGGCATTGGATGGGATGACTCTATCTATGGGCCCAAATGCCACTCTATTATATACGCAACCTCACTCCAGTAGCCGTCGTAGTTGAGGACAGAGCAGAGCAAGAGGACCTTGCCAATGTCTTTACCTTAAAAAAGCTGAGGCCCCAGTCCAATCGAACAAAGGCGCTAGCCAGTGTATTATAAGGGTAGTGTACTTTTTTTCCTTTTCGACAACAAGTTCTTCTTCGGCCCAGCAGCGCCAATTAAGGTTGAGTACTAGAGGATTGTGAGAGAATCTAAGTTGACTCATCCCATACCGGGCGGATCCTATCTCTTGTTATCCCTATTTCTCGGAATCTTTGAAGAAAAGAATCTCCTCAAAGCAGTTGATCCATTTTCCACCTCACCATTAGCCACTTCATTAGGGTCCCCCGCAAAAAAGCCATGGAAAATAATGCACTCTTTCCATTTCAGAAAGAGACTCCCACAAATCATAGCAACAAGCCGGATTAGTGAAAACTCTGTCAAGCCTCGCCCAAACAAAGCCCCCACTCTTGCTTATTCGACCAGGTTTTCTGCCGCAGTCAATGATGCCACAATCATTAATCATTGCATTGAATTCCTACAAAGATACAAGATTTGGAGGTCTGCCACCAAGTTTTTCAGACACATCTGAAATGGCGTTAAAATCACCCGCAACCCTCCATGGACCTTGTATGTCTTAGGACAGTAATGGAAGTTTTTCCCAAAGAATTGAATGGAGCACTTTGCATAAAGAAAGGTAAGCCTTACCAGATCAGAATTAAGGAAGCTGGTGTCGACTGTGATACACTGTTCAAAGGCGTCGACAAGCACTACATTCACTTCATGATTCCAACAGATCCATCTTTTATCATCTGCCTCTTGATTTGCCAATGAAAAGTGGAAACCAATTCTGTTGGAGAATTACTGAATCTTATTAGCATGGTAAAGAGGTTCAAGAATAGCAATCAACGATATATTATACTACACCTTCTTTATTTTCTATTTTATGTTGCCTATGCCTCTGATATTTCACAAGAGATTATTAATCATGGCTAACAATGGAAGAAGTTTAAGAAGAACGAGCCAACGCTCTAGTAATCCTTCTGGAGCTCTTAAAGTTCGATTCTTGTACTTTTACAGATGTATCTGGCTGCTCTCCTTGTAGGATTCAGAAGCTTTCTATTTCTGGGCACAGTCAGTGTTCTTGAATATCGAAGCATAAGACTTTATAGAAGAATTCCTGAAAAAAAAAAATTCCTGCAAAGCAAAGAAGTGTTTGCTTCTCTCATAGGTTCAGAGTCCTATAAGTATCCCTTAGTCTGAGCAGCTTGTTCCTTTGGAACGTTAGCATCATATCTTTGGATTTAAGTCAAACAAGGGATATATTAGACTCCATCTTGTTTATGAGTTCATGATCAGGCTGAGAGAAAATAGGCATAATAGCATAGCCTGAATACTAGAATTATCAACATTGGAATTGTTAGCAGCCAAAGATGAGTCAATGGCATCTACTATTACCTGATGAGAAGAATCCACCCTCAACTGAGAATCATGAGAAGCAGTACTGGTTGAAGGATCGGCAGAAATCTGTATGTGCTGAGAAGTCTTTTTATTATTTATTAAAATAAAAAGATTCTGCTCCGTCTGATTGTCCGCAGTCTTTTTTGGAAGATTATATGTATTCTCAAAAGATGATTGGATGGTCTTGCCCGTTGGCCTGTAGACTTGACGTGGGGGAGCTTTTCCTCCTTGACCTTGTGAAGATTTTTTCCTATAGGCATTAGAGTTAGGAGCTGACGGCTGCTGGTTGGGCTTCTCTTTGTTGGCTGCATCAGTTGTACTTGACTTTTTCGAACGAAGTTTGAAGTTTTACTTTGAATAACCTTGTTTGGAACAAGACGTGCAATATCGTTCCGTGGGGTCTTTCTCATAGACGATTTTATGCCATCTTCCTTCGTTTTTCCCATGCCTAACCAGACCCTATTAGGTTAGGCTTTTTCTTCAGAAGATCCACCTCAACGCATACCCTTGCGACACCGGGTCGAGATGGGGGTCGGACCATCCGATTAATAGCACTTTGCCTACTACGTTAGCAATAGTAGTAGTCTTGAAAAAAAAAGATCGGAAGATTCGGAAACGGAATCCACATATTAACGAATCTGAAGAGATAATCTTTGATGTACGTTGCATCTTTCAACCAAAGCTTAATGGTTTCTTCTGGAAATGTTGGAATAGATCTCAGAGTAAAAAATTTGTACATTTGAGTAATGCAAACAATCCTTTTTTTGGAGCTGACGCTCTTTTTTTTGTTGGTTCATAGTCCACACGGGGTTCTGGTCTTTTTACTTTATGTTCCGGATAAAATTGATCCCTCGATCAAGTCCTAACTAGAAATCTCTTAAGAAAAGACGAGAAATCGTTTGGATTCGAGGCGAAAGCCTTCCCCGCCGTTACGGAGTTCTTCTGCTCTAATCTCCGAAATCGAAGGACTTCATACGGGCTGAGGACTTAGTATTGATTCATGCAAAGATGCTCCTCTAAAGCTGGAATAAGGGATTGCCCACTTCACCGCCCCGAAGAGCAGTGGCTCTGTTGTTTTGCGCGCCTACGGAGAGAGACTCAAAAAGTACCGACGCTCAATCGAAAGAAAGATAAATCCACTATATGCTTAACTCATGCCCCAGGAATCCCGGGGGTACGAACTAATTTTTTACTGGAGGGAAGGCTGGGGAAAAGCATAGAGCGTGCGGGCTCAGCTCTCGCACTCCTCCCATCCGCGAAGCTGAGGCGGGAGAAAAAGCATAACTCCCCGGTCTCATAGGTTACCTTTCGATCTTCCTCCCCCGTGACGCTCCCAAATCGATCGCTATCCTTTTCTTGCTTTCTTGTTGTCTTGAATTGTTATAGAGCGGCTTTATATCAGGTA